GACGTATCTAGAATAGTAGTAATTAGTGAAGCAAAAATACTTGTACAAACTACCGAAGTAACCCCATCTCCAACGGTCCAAAGACGAAAATCTTTGTAATATTCTGCTGAACCATTCATGAACATCACAGCAAATATGATTAAAACATTTATAGCCCCCACGTAAATAAGGAGCTGTGCGGCAGCTACAAAATGGGAGTTTGATAAAATATAGAATAAGGATATACAAACAAAAACCAATCCCAATGAAAAGGCAGAATATATTGGATTGTTAAGTAATACTACCCCTAGACCTCCTAATATAAGACCTGATCCCAGAAAGACTAAAAGAAAATCATGTATTGGTCCAGGTAAATCCATTAAAAATAAAAGATAAAAAATCGAAATGTTTCATGACCTTATTGACCTGACCAGGAACAGGAAAAAGTTACCCTACCCTATTTTTTTATGAAACCTACTAATTAAATTAAATACTAATAGATGTGGATTGATGTAGATACAATTATTGGACCAATTTAATTCTTTATCCGAAAGAGTAATTTAAAACCTATATATTTCGAAATAATTCAGGATAGGCTATATAAATAGATTTTCAATACAAATTAAGCCGAGATTCTCACCAACAAATAAATAGTTGGGATTTGTAGTTATTGACCGAGCAAAAAGAAAGAAACCTCATTCTTTCACTTTATTATTTTATTATTACTTTTGTACTTTTGATCAAAACCGAGTCGTAATAATTGATAATTGTTCTTGAATTAATGGGTTTATTCACTTGTTATTTGAGGCGAATTCAAAATTGTTCGAATTGTGTAATCATCAATTATTGACATTGGTAAACGACCCAAAGCAATTTGATTATAATTCAATTCGTGACGATCATAAGCGGAAAGTTCATATTCTTCAGTCATTGATAAACAATTTGTTGGACAATACTCAACACAATTACCACAAAATATACAGATTCCGAAATCGATACTGTAATTAAGCAATTGTTTTTTTCGAATATCAGTTTCCAATTTCCAATCAACAACAGGTAGATCTATAGGGCATACACGAACACATACTTCGCAAGCAATGCATTTATCAAATTCAAAGTGGATTCGACCGCGAAAACGTTCTGATGTGATTAATTTTTCATAAGGATATTGAATAGTTACGGGTAAACGATTTGCGTGGGACAGGGTAATCATGAAACTTTGACCGATATACCTTGCAGCTCGTACTGTTTGGTGACCATAATTCATGAACCCAGTTACCATAGGGAACATATTGTGAATATCTAATGAATAATTGTTTGTTTCTTTCTCTTGTTTGAGACAAGTTGTGAATATGATATTCTTTTACAGTGAAAGGAGTTGGGAAGAAGTTGTTAATAATAGATTACCTAGAGAAATAGGTAAAAGAAATTTCCATCCAAGATTTAATAGTTGGTCCATTCTCAGTCTAGGTAAAGTCCATCTTGTTGTGATAGGAATGAACAAGAACAAATAAGTTTTGGCTAATGTAATAAAGATACCAATTGTCGTTCCAAAGACTTCACCCTCTTTATTTATTTCAAATAACCCAGTAACAAATATGTACGGAATAGAGAGATCCCAACCTCCCAAGTAAAGAACTGTTACAAATAACGAAGAAACTAGTAGATTTAGATAAGAAGCAACGTAAAATAAACCAAATTTGATACCCGAATATTCGGTTTGATAACCTGCTACTAATTCTTCTTCTGCTTCTGGTAAATCAAAAGGCAATCTTTCGCATTCAGCTAGGGAAGAAATTAGAAAAACGATAAACCCTATAGGTTGACGCCACAAATTCCACCCCCAAAAACCATATTTTGATTGTGCCTCAACTATATCAACTGTACTTGAACTGTTAGATAATCATAGTCGGTGAGAACATCACTGGTCCCATCGCTATTACAGAACCGTACGTGAGATTTTCACTTCATACGGCTCCTCAAAGGCCCTAAATTAATCTAGGGACCGAGTCGGTATTATGTATTTATCCTTGATATATTTGTAGGATAGATAGAATCAAAATTTACCGGAAGGTCCGGGAATTAGGCCAATGGAATTCTGTCTGCTATAATGTATAATAATAAATAAAAAAAGGTACTTCTGAATTTCTCTCAGCCTTTAATATTCTCTTTGTTGAGTAATAACTTAATCCTTCAATAAAATACTCTTTGCAGAAATATCAATAGATATTTCACCCCTTCCCTTTCCATTTCGAAAAAGAATTAGATATTCTATTAGTTCATGAATCTTGACAATAATTCTATCTCTATGAATATGGATATAAGTAAGAAAAGATTTTTTATATTGTAATTACATTCTTTCTTTTTTTTTTTTTCATTCCTACTCTTCTTTCTAAGAAAAAGTGAAGGGGGACTTTAAAAGAAAGTAAAAGATTATTTCGTTCCGGATAGCTATTTCTTTAATTAGTGGATAGGAGCATACTCTGGATCGGAATTCTGGGGAGTACTGCCTGATCATTTCTACTAATTTAAAGCCCCAATTAGTATTCCTTTTATGCAGAAATATCCCTTGGATAACTTACATAATCTCCGTTACTAATCCTTTATGTACCTTGGTGTTCCTAGCCATCCACTTATTTTTGTCCAATCCCCCCATTATCATTATGGTACTACATATATGTTAATACATAGAAAAGATAATGAAAACAAAACTCCATATGGTTAGCCAACCCGCTTCAAGTCGTGATTGATGCCTAATCAATACATCTTGGGATAAACAATCTCTATTGTTTATGTTTATTTCCAATTAATTCTTGTACATAGGAAATGAGACTCAATCCTTTTACTGCGAATTTATAAGCTGTTTATTTCACTCATATAACTATCTGATTTAGCTTATCAACCCATTAGTTTATTAACCCGAATGATGAATAAAAAATGACAATATTTATTCAATATATTCAACTTCTCTCCTAAAAAAAAAAAGAAAGGGGTAAAGGTTTATGTCTCAACGAATCGCACGTAGAGATATTGATAACACGCATAGAGTTAATGGTATTTCATAACTAATTGATTGAGCAGCAGCTCGTAGCCCACCTAAAAAGGAATATTTATTATTTGATCCATATCCTGACATAAGAAGTCCAATGGGCGCAATACTTGAAATGGCGATCCATAAAAAAACACCTATATTGAGATCGGATAGAACAAGGTTAGAGCCAAAAGGAATTATTAAATAACTTAGTAGAATTGATATGACTGCTATGGAGGGTCCAATACTGAATAAACGGGTATTCCCTCTAGACGGAAGAAGATTCTCTTTGAAAAGTAGTTTTGTGCCATCTGCTAGAGCTTGAAGAATTCCCAACGGGCCGGCATACTCAGGTCCAATACGTTGTTGTATCCCCGCGGATATTTCTCTTTCTAACCACACAATTGCTAGTACACCTATTGTGATTCCCAATACGGGAATAAAGATAGGTACGATCATCCATATGATCCCATAAACCTCGTTTAAGTATTCCAATCTGGAAAAAGAATTGATATCTTGTACTTCTGGTGTATCAATTATCATTTCAACGATCAACTTCTCCCATAATTATATCTATGCTACCTAGTATCGTCATAATGTCAGCCAATTTCATTCTTTTAACTAATTGAGGAAGAATTTGCAAATTGATAAAACCTGGAGGTCGAATTTTCCATCTCCAAGGAAAAACATTCTGATCTCCTATCAGAAAAATTCCCAACTCTCCCTTTGGGGCTTCGACTCTAACATAAAGTTCTTGTTTCGACAATTCAAAAGTGGGAGAAGTTTTTTTACTAATAAATCGATATTCAAAATCATTTAATTCCGGATTCCTCGCTCTATCAAAGCATCGGATTTCTAAATTCTCATAAGGCCCCCCTGGAATTCCTTCCAGAGCCTGTTGAATAATTTTTATAGATTCCACCATTTCACCAATTCTTACTAAATAACGAGATAATGAATCTCCTTCTTTTTGCCATTGGACTTCCCAATCAAATTCGTCATAACATTCATAATGATCCACTTTACGAAGATCCCATTGCATTCCGGAAGCTCGTAGCATTGGTCCTGACAAACCCCAATTTATTGCTTCTTCTAAACCAACAATGCCCACTCCCTCAACTCGTTCTAAAAAAATAGGATTACGCGTAATAAGTTTTTGATATTCAGAAACCCCCGTTAAAAAATAATCGCAGAAATCCAAACATTTATCTATCCATCCATGGGGTAGATCGGCAGCTACTCCTCCTATACGAAAATAATTATGCATCATTCTCATGCCGGTGGCAGCTTCGAATAGATCATAGACTAATTCTCTTTCTCTGAAAATATAGAAGAAAGGAGTCTGTGCACCAATATCTGCCATAAAAGGGCCAAGCCATAATAAATGAGAAGCTATACGACTCAACTCCAACATAATCACTCTAATATAGCTGGCTCTTTTAGGTACTTGAATATTTCCCAACTGCTCTGGTGCGTTTACGGTTATTGCTTCTGTAAACATAGTAGCTAAATAATCCCAACGTGTTACATAAGGCAAATATTGTATAATTGTTCGGTTTTCTGCAATTTTTTCCATCCCTCTGTGCAAATAACCCAGTATTGGTTCACAGTCAATAACATCTTCACCATCTAACGTAACGATGAGTCGAAGAACACCGTGCATTGATGGGTGATGAGGACCCATATTGACTATCATGAGGTCTTCTCTTGTCGCTGGTACATTCATAGGTTTTCCCCCGATTTATTCGTCCTGAAACCGAAAAGAAGTTCATCAAAATTCAAGATCCACTAAATCAAATAATTCAAAAGGACTCTTAAAATTAACGAATTTTTGTCTCCCGAATACCCAACTGACCAATTAATTCTTTATAACGTACTCTATTTTTCTTTGCCAAATAAGACAGCAACCGTTGCCGTTTTCCCAGAATTTTCCGTAGACCTCTCTGAGATAAATAGTCTTTTCTGTGCAATTCCAAATGTGAAGTAAGTCTTCGGATCTTATTGGTGAAACTGAATACTTGAAATTCAACAGATCCCATATTTTCTCCTTTTTGAGAAATAACTGAGATGAATAAGTTTTTTACCATAAAACAAAATCTTCTCCTCCCCCCCTTTTTTTATTTTTTTGAATTTTACCCATCAGTAATAATAATAGAATTAGAATAATAATATAATACTGGTCCTTTTAATCGGGTATACGAAATAATCTTAATTTCGTTATGGATACCTAGTGTATAAAATTAACTTAGTCAATATCAATAAAAAATATAATATTCAATTGGATATAGGGGATAGAAATAGATATATTTTTGGATTCACAAATCACAAAAGAGATTAGACCTAAAATAAAAAATAAAAACATTCTTTTGAGTCATTTCTAAATCCCCTATTCATGTATTCATGTATCAGAATGTAATGTACACCATTGGATGTGTGCATTTGTTTACTTTCATATACTAGATCTAGTAAAGATATATAAAAAATGTGATATCAACGAATTTTCAATCGTGGATACATATGTATCCTTAACATACTGAAACAACTACCATTATTGGTATCAAACCAATAGCGATTCATACAAGCTAAATCTTCTAATCGATAATTGGGCCAGAGAAAGAACTTTAATTTTTTTAATTTAATTAATTGATTTTTATCTCTATCAAGATATGTGTTTTCATCCAAAAATTTATTACAGCCGTTCCCATTGCAAAATCCCGGATTTCTAGTCATACCACTCCTATTTCTCAAATTGAAACAAATTAGAATTCTAAATTTTCTACGACGCCTAGGCGATAAAATATTTTCAGGAACAAGCAAATCATAATGATTTTTGTCTTTATTTCCAATCATCTTTTGATATCTTGCGCTAAATTTCTCAAAATTCTTATTATCAACATACCTTTCTTCTCCGTATCTTTGATTAGTTTGGAACTTACTCTTATGAATCAATGAAATACCTATAGTTTGATACATAATAAATTGTCCATCATTTTTTCCAGACAGACGAATTGGTTCGATAATAAATAGACCTCTTTTCATCAATTCTGGAAGAGTTAAATTTTTATGAACCGGTATTAGATCCAGACTCATTTCTCCCCTTTGAATAGAAGATATAAAAATTTCTCTTGGATTTTTCAGCCTAAGCAAGAGACAATATACCTTGATATTATTGATCATTTTTTTATTTAAAAAATCATCCCATCTCAATTGAAAAAGCAAATATCTTTTTAGGAAGAAATCGAGTTCCGCTTGCGTGTGATTCTTGAATTGCTTGTTCTTTGTACGTTTTTGCATGTCTGAGTTTGATCCTGCTGCATAATCTTCTTCAATATCTTTTTCGTGGTTTGAGAAGACTGATTCAAGATTTACTTCGTTTTGTACATCTGATACAAGATCTACTTGTTCTGCGGATTCTTTTTCTTCTCGATTTGGATTCTCTAATTTAAAAAGTTTTTTTTCATTGGATGGTATAAAAAAATTCCCTTTTTGCTTTTTATTGCTATTTTCATTTTTACTATAATTTATATTTCCATTAAAATTTAAAAGAAGTAATTTGATTGGTATAACCCACGCTTTGATTTTATATGTATTATAAAGTAGAACAAATTCTGGGAAGAACCAAGATTCCAGATTCGATATGGAACGATTTAGTATTTCTTCATTCATCCCCATCCAATCAAAAAGGTTTTTTTTTTCATTGGATGGTTTGATTTCTTGACCTTGTGTGAGATAAAAAAGACCTTTATTCTTATCAATTTCAATTATTTGAAAAATATTCGACCCGGCCTTGGTATTTTTATTACTGTTAATACTGGTATTGATCCAGGCCTCAATATCGAACTTCTTTCTAAAGCAAAAATGAATAATTTTCCAATCAAAATATTTTCTATCCGGTTTTTTTTTTTTAGACTCTATATACATAATATCATCTTCGTCTAGGTAATTATTGATAGGGATACCCCCCAGTATATCAAAAAATTTTCGTTTCTGCGTGTTGTAATTATCAGAAATATCTTGGTTATTATTTACTTGTAATGGTAATCCATAAATAGATGAGTCATTCTTATCTTGATAATTAATAGATTTATATGCTAAAAGGTCATATCTATAGTGTTTTTTAAAACTTTCTTTTTGATTTGTTAAAGAGTCTGCTTCATAGTCATTTTGTTTACTGTAATAAATTGGTTGATCTTTTTGAGTGAAATCCCATTTGTTTAAATCATTATTTTTATTTTTAACCACACAATGTTGATTTATTCTATTTCGCCACTTTTGTGGCACTAATCTAGACCATATAATCGGAGATAAATATTTATATTGATAATGACTCCTTAACCAGTTTTTCCATTGATTCATTTCAGAATTACGAAGTTTCTTAGGTCTTAATTCATAATGAAATATTTCATGTGCTTCAAAATAATCTTTTCTTTCGTTCTTAAGAAAAAGAGATGTTCCGTTATATTGAAAGACAGATCTTAACTTATACAAGTTAATAACTTGGGTTTGTGATAATTTGTAAAATACATATGCTTGTGATAAGTAGGAGCAATCACAAAAAATTTGCGAACTCTTATTACTAATATTATAAACTGACTTTTTTATAATCGAAATAAAGTGAATTTTTTTTTGATTTCTTTCATTATTGTAAATGTCTTTATCAATAATTTTTTTTGTTGATTCAATAAAAATTTTTGCATTAGTTATGGGAATATTAATGAGACATCGAAAAATATCTATATATATTCTTTCAATTAAAACTTTTATAAAATAATGTGATTTGCGAATTAATCGAGAATTCCTTCTTTTTAATATTTTCCAAATATTTTTTTGTGATGCTAATCTTTTATCATTATAACCAGCTTTGTTAGGTCTAATATTTTTCTCGGGAGTTAGAAAGAGTTTTTTCTTGTCTTTTATAATTTTTTCTCTTTTTTTTCTGATTGTGCTTGTTCTATCAGTTATATCTTTCATTTTTTTTTCTGTCGGTGAATAATTTGTCCAATTCATAGATCCAATTGGAATAGACGATTTATGAATGATCTGATTATTGATTATCGAATCCTTTTGTTTTTGAATTTCACTAGATTCATATACTTCTCTCAATCCAAATAATAAAGTTGGATTTATTTTGAAGAGCTCTTTTATTATTTTTTTTATAAATAGAACATTTTTAATAACCCATTTTTTTGTTTCTTTTAAGGCCCTTAAAAATCTAAAAAATTTTGTTCGTTCTTTTAAAACTCTTAGAAGCAGAAAACACTTGTTTTTATATTTTCTAATTCTTTTTTTTAGTTCTTTCGAAATGGGTTTAAAAAAGGACGATCGTTTTCGGGGAGAACCAAAAGGAAGATCAGTTTCCATTCCCCAAACCGTTAAAAAACAAAAATTTTTTACTTTAGTTTTTCTTGAATCTTTATCAAGGGACCTTTCTTCGGGTTTGCGCCAAGGTTTCAGACAGAAAGGAAATAGGATCTTTATTTGAATACCGTCTGTTAACCAATTTTTCGGAAACTCTGTTTCTGATAATTGAACACCATTATAGGTGCATTTAACATACATTTCTCGATTCCAATCCTTTAAATCTTCGGACCACTCGGGAGATTGAAATAATAACATACGACCGATGTTTTTAACTATTATCAATGAAGGTAATATAAAATATTTTCGAAAAATTGATTGGGTTAATAACAAGCAACCTCTTATTACTTGAGCTAATACGATGGTATCCCAGGCTTCGGATATTTTTATCCGTTCTTTTTCCTCTCTTTTGGTCTTCTCTCTTTTCGCCCCCGTCTTTTCCTCATCATAATTCGCAATTTTAAATTCTTTGTTTTTCTCTTTGCTATTTTCAAAAATTAGTTTTTTCAACCCAGAAATATCAAAATAAAAAAAGATGGGTTTATATATTCTGTCCAAAAAAAGGGGGGAATGCGCGTTTGTTTCAAAGAGTTCCCGAGTAACCACTTTGCGTCTTTGAGCGCGTATGGAGCCTTTAATTAGATCTCGACGAAAATCCGATTGTTGTGAATAACGGATCAAAGCCACTTCTTTTGTTTGCTCAGAATTATCAATATTTTTTTCCTTATTAGCGTTAGCAGTATAAGTATCGGCCTTACGTCGCTTTTTAGTAAAAATAACTACATGTTTGGATTTTCTTGAACGAATCTCCTGGTACACCACTAAAGTTTCTCCAATTTCTCCTTCCCCCACATTCTTCCTTAATTTGTATGACCATCGCGGGACTTTTTTACTGATTTCTTTTAGTCCAATAGGTTTTTTTCTAATTATTTGATCCTTGGGGTCAGTTATAACTCTATCGAAAAAAAAATTTAAAAATTTTGCTCGATCTTCTGAATCTGAATCAACCCTTCCTTGTTCTGGAAATAGCAAAAATTTTTTCAAATTAGAATTCGATGGTGATTCTCTAGTAAATTGGTTGATTAAGTTCAAAAAATAGCCAATTTTTGTTGATAATGATTTTCTATCAAATGTATGTTCAAATTCTCGATAATCAATAGCAAAAAGGATACCGTAAATTTTATTTATGCGAAACTTCTCTATGGAATTTTCTTGGGAAGTTTCATTTATGATTGAAGTTGAAAACATTTTTTTTATTCTTCCACGATACGGTCCGCTCAATAAAGGATCATATATTTTAGGCAAGTATTCTTTTTTAGTTGCATCATTACATAATCTAGTTCTTTTTTCCAGTGCATCCAGGGTAAGCAACCCGCTGTCTAGGGCCCCTATTCTGGTTATAAACTCTTTTCTTAGTGCGTTTTCTTTTTGGTCATTGGTATAAATCCAATGATTATATAGTTCATCACCATAGGAGAATTTTTCTGTTGTGTACAAAGACATTTTTCTTTGTAGCATTTCCCAAAAAATTGACAAACTGGGTGGATATGTAAAAGATATTCTTTGTTTTCCATCACTGAAACATGTATAAAAAAAATATTGTGACATTTCATTTCTTACAGCTTTTTGGCT